TAAAGTGCTTCTTTAGGAGTTAAACTGCCGTTTGTCCATATTTCGAGAAAAAGTATCTCTTGTTTTTCATTACCATTACTATACGAATGAATACTATGATTCACATTTCGAACAGGCATGAATACAGCATCTATCGGAAAACTTCCGTCTTGAAAGTTATTTGGCGTTTTTATACGATATCCGCGACTCCTTTCGAGTTTTAATCCAATACGCAAATCTATTGGTTCCGTCAAGTTAGCTATATGTTGTGTAGTATCAACGATTTCCACATAAGGTGGTGATATGATATCTTGAGCAGTTACACATCCAGGTCCCCTAACACAAATAGACGCATCACAGGTTCCATATAAATTGCTTCTCAATACAATTTCTTTCAAATTCATTAAAATTTCATATACGGATTCTTGAATACCTATCATAGTAGAATATTCGTGTGGTATTTTCTCAGACTTTGCGCGTGTAATACATGTTCCTTCGATTTCTCCAAGCAGAGCTCTGCGCATCGCAATTCCTATTGTGTCGGCTTGACCTTTCATAAGTGGAGATAGAATAAAGCGTCCATAATAAAGACGTTTACTATCTGTTCTTGATTCAACACACTTCCACTGCAGTGTCCGAGTAGATACTCTTATTTTCTCTCGAACCATAGTAATATTATAGATAATAGATTAGATCGTTGAGTCATTTATTTCTCTTGAAATCCCTCCAATGCTTAGTTTTTTTTTACACACGTCTTTTTTTAGGGGGTCGACAGCCATTATGTGGCATGGGGGTTACATCGCGTACAAAACTTAACAATATGCCGCTTCTCCGAATAGCTCGTAATGCTGCATCCCTTCCGAGACCAGGACCCTTTATCATGACTTCTGCTCGTTGCATACCTTGCTCGACGACTTTACGAATAGCGTTTCCTGCTGCAGTTTGAGCAGCAAACGGTGTCCCTCTTTTTGCCCCTTTGAACCCGCAAGTGCCGGCGGAGGCCCAAGAAACCACTCGACCTCGTACATCTGTAACAGTCACAATGGTATTGTTGAACCCGGCTTGAACATAAATAACCCCTTTTGGTATTTTACGTGCACTCTTACGTGAATTAATACGCCTATTCCTATGTAAACCAATTCTTGGTATGGGTTTTGCCATATTTTATTGTCTCATAAATATGAGTCAGAGATATATGGAAATATCCATTTCATGTCAAAACAAAATTTTTCTTTTTTTGTACATCATTTGTACATCGCGTCCGTTAGAAAGTCTACTTTATTAGTAGACTTATTATCCTTGTCGTTGTTTATGTTTCGGGTTGGAACAAATTACTATAATTCGTCCCCGCCTACGAATTAGGCGACATTTTTCACAAATTTTACGAACGGAGGCTCTTATTTTCATATTTTTCATTCCTTATTTGAATTCTGAATCTGTTTCTTGGAAGAAAATAAGTTTCTTGAAATTTTCTCGTATTCCGGAATGTAGAAGTGGAAAAGCAACTTAATCGGTTGAATCCTTGTTACGGAGTCTATAAATTATACGTCCTCTGGTTGAATCATAACGGCTTACTTCAATTTTAACTCTATCCCCCGGCAGGATTCGTATAAAACTACGCCGTATCCTTCCCGAAACATGACCTAGGATCAGATCCTCATTATCTAAACGAACCCGGAACATGCCGTTAGGAAGTGATTCAATAATTAAACCTTCATGAATCGATTTTTCTTCTTTCATTCCAGGTAAAACCCCTTTAAAGTTTCAACGGATGGAGGAGGAGTGATATTAGACAACCCGTCCTTTTTCTTTTGGTCAAAAATAAGAAATTTCGGATCCAATTCGTATATCATAGGAATTACCATATATAACATAAAATTTCTCCGCCAATTCTTTCTAGTCGAGCCTCTCGGTCTGTCATTATACCTCGAGAGGTAGAAAGAATTAGAATCCCCATTCCACCTAAAATTCTAGGAAGTCGTTGATAATTAGAATAGATTCGTAGACCCGGGCGACTGACCTGTTTTAAATTTAAAAATTTTGTATATGGTCCTTTCCTATTCCTTCTATGTCGTAGAGTTAAAACCAAAAAATATTTATTTTTTTCTTGATGTTTCCTCACGTTTTCGACAAAACCTTCTCGTAAAAGTATTTTAACAAGGGTTTCCGTGATTTTAGTCGATGTTATTCGAACCGTTCCCTTTCTATTCATGTCAGCATTTCGTATCGAGGTTATTATATCGGCAATGGTGTCCCTACTCATGATGCCCTAAAATTTGTGGTGCTCCGAATTTGGATATAATCAACATGCTTTTCTTAGTTTATTCTTTTTTTTGTAAAAAGGAAAGGTATATACGTGATACACAATCTACTACTCAATTTCATTCAAAAAATCTACTATTCTAGTGGTTTATAATACCTCGGGAGCTAATGAAACGATTTTTGTAAAGTTTAATTGTCGCAATTCTCGAGCGATTGCACCAAAAACTCGAGTTCCTTTTGGATTTCCTTTTTGATCAATAATAACCGCAGCATTGTCATCATATCGTATTATCATACCGTTGTCACGTTTGAGTTCTTTGCGGGTCCGTACAATTACAGCTCGGATCACTTCTGACCTTTCTAAGGGCATATTTGGTATTGCTTCTTTTATCACAGCAACAATAATGTCACCAATATGAGCATATCGACGGTTGCTAGCTCCTATGATTCGAATACACATCAATTCTCGAGCCCCGCTGTTGTCTGCTACATTCAAATGGGTCTGAGGTTGAATCATTTCATTTTTGAATCTTTCAATGCAAAGGCGAAAAAAAAAAAAGAAGTATTATTTGTTCAAAACTTTGTCAAAAAACAGGGCGGTTGTTTTTTTATGTCAACATTTCTTTCTACATTCCTATTCTGAAATAAGAAATTGAGTTCGTATAGGCATTTTGGATGCCGCTATTGAGATCGCTTTTCTGGCTATTTTTTCTGTTACCCCGCTTATTTCATAAAGTATTCGACCCGGTTTGACAACAGCTACCCAATATTCGGGAGATCCTTTCCCCGAACCCATACGTGTTTCCGCAGGTCTTACTGTAACAGGTTTGTCTGGAAATATACGTACCCACAGTTTTCCACCACGACGCGCATTTCGTGTCATTGCCCGCCGTCCCGCTTCTATTTGTCTAGATGTAATCCAAGCGGGTTCAAGTGCCTGAAGAGCATATCTGCCGAAACAAATACGATTACCTCGATAAGATATTCCCTTCATCCTTCCTCTATGTTGTTTACGGAATCGAGTTCTTTTGGGGTTATAGTAGATGGGTTTTTCAATCCCATCTCTATTACAGAACCGGACATGAGAATTTTTTCTCATCCGGCTCCTCGCGAATGAAATGATCCAAACAAAAGTATATATTTTTCGATAATTGAAAAAATAACAAATTAAATAGAGTTATAACAAATCTTTGTTTTCTTTTCGCTTTTTTCATATCAGATCACCTATATTTTAGCAATTTAATAAGCAAAAAATGTCGCGGGCGAATATTTACTCTTTCAATATCTATTTCTGTTGTAGGGTTAGTTCATGACTGTTCAGAATAGATGAAGTGGTCTTTGGTTTATTCCGCCATCCCGCCCGCTGAATCGTTTGGATTCATTTTCAATTGAATCTTCGGTATTCACAGGTTCCGTCGTTCCCACCGCTTCTTGATTAATGGGTAGGCCTGAATTTGACAACGGAGCTTTTACTTTCTTTTTTTTGAGTCAACATTCTTAGTCTTTGTTGGCTTCAGGCTCTTCATTTTTGTGCTGCCAAGAGATTCATATAATGATAGATGAATCTGTATTTATGCTTTATTACACTGTCCTTTGTGAGATGATTCCTAGGCCTTACATATTGGAATTTTATATCATTGGTAGATTTATCTATCTTTCTCTCACCTTCCATTTATCCACATCCTTTTGTTTAAAACTCATAATCGGATTGCTTTTTTTTGTTTATACCAAAACGAATTCAGTTGCTGCAATGATAAGACCAATATATCCTATCTTGACTGCTTCCTTGGATCCAGATAATTTGAAGTGATGAGTTAGTTATTAGTTCATATAACATATTTTTTTGTTATGATTTTTTCTTAACCTTAACAAAAATCAACGAGTCACACACTAAGCATAGCAATTCGGTCAAAGGGGGGTCAATCGAATTTTTATTCAACCTTATAGAATTTATCATTTTTGGTTTTTGTTCCGTCTTAAGGGAAAGGCAAGTAAAGGCTTATTATTTTATTCCTCGTCTATAAATATCCAAATTTTTATACCCAAAACCCCATATATAGTTCGAACCGTATAGGCACAATAATCAATTTTAGCGTGAATGGTTTGTAGAGGAACTCTACCTTCTCTGATCCATTCGACACGTGCAATTTCTTTTCCGTCGATACGCCCTGCAATTTGGATTTGAATTCCTTTTGTATCAGCCTGTTCGGCTAGTTCAATAGCCTTTTTCATCGCTTTTCGAAAAGAAACTCTATTTTTTAATTGTCCGGCTATAAATTCTGCAAGAATATTCGGGTGCCTGTAAGGTTTTTCAATTCTTGTAATAGCAATGTTGAGTTTTCGGTTTACAGAATTCAAATTTTTTTGTACATTCATCTGTAGTTCTTCGATGCCTCGTGGTCTATTTTCTATTAATAACTTGGGGAATCCCATATAGATTATGACCTGGATCAGATCAATTCTTTTTTGAATTTCTATGCGTGCAATTCCCTCGACACCAGAAGATGTTTTCATGTTTTGTTGAGCATAATTCTTGATACAATCCCGTATTTTTTGATCTTCTTGTAAACCCTCAGAATAATTTTTTGGTTGTGCAAACCAAATGGAATAATGATTTTGGCTTGTACCAAGTCTGAAACCAAGTGGATTTATTTTTTGTCCCATATTGCCCCTGTTTGATATGTTTCATAGTTGGATAGATCTTTCAACACAATAGTTATATGACAAGTGGGTTTTTTTATCATATAACTACGCCCTCG